TTAATTTAAGACTTTCGTGTAGGTTATGCTTTCCTGAGATTGAACTCTTGTAACTAGATAGTTCTACCGCGATCGAACTCAAAAAAATGCATTTTTACAAAATAGACCCCATTTTTTTTTATTTTTTAAAAATGACACATTTTTCGTACACAATATCCTAACTAAGCTAACGGCTTTTTTGATTGGGTTGAAAGCGAAAGATATATGGGAGATCTATATAATAATTTACAGAAAGGAAATTAAGAAGTCCGAAAGTTACACAAAAAGTTTTAAAAATGGAATCAATTAATATCAACAATTCATTAATTTTAACTTAGCTAAAGATTTTCTATTTGCTCTTCTATAGATATGATATAGAGAGAAAAAATAATTTTCTTATTTATTATTGGAATTGTAACAAATAGTTCGATGGGGAAAATAAAACTCCCCACCTTGGAAATGAAAAAACATACTAAAAGAGGGTTAAAACCTTGTATCCTGTCTTTATTCTTTTTTCAAACAAAAAAAGTATTAGTTGTAGAATTCATTAAACAGAAGAATTCTTATTCCACATATCATAGGAGAAAAGAAAGGTCCATTTCATATTGATTAGCCCAACAATAATAACAATAGGTAATGTAAATTGTTCATTTTTAATTATGAAATGGACCTTTTTTCGAGTCAAATCAATTCAGATTATTCCAACGTTTTATTACTTATTTGTTTGTCGCACAAAAAAACTTTTTGAATTTCCGGTCAAAAGAGATTTCCCTAACGAAAAAGCTTTTAACGCTGCCCAATATCCCTTCCGTTTCCAAATATTTTTACGAATACGCTTTTTTGATATAGAAGTACGTTTTTTTGGAACTGCCATTTAAAAATGAAGAGGTTACTCATTATTATAGTTGGATGTGAAAGACATCTATTGTTCAAAACGAATTGTTCTTTTTATTCTCTAGATAATATTATTTTCATATAAATGTAGATAGGTGAAAGATATGTGAAAATTGCATAAAATATTACTAGAAGAAGAGGATATATGATTTTTTTTTTCAAAAAGAAAATGGTTTTTCTAGTCCATACAATATTCGTAAGAAAGAAAAATTTGTATTGATTGATATTGATACTTTTATTTCTCTTTCTTATTCAAATCTATAGAATACGCCGTGCCCTAGCAATTAAATTGGTTGAACTCTATAACATAAAGAATCAAAAAGACCCTACATTTCTATTTCTGCCTATTTTCGTCGTTCTACATTTAATTTACATGTACTAAAATACCTAAAATACATCGAAAGGTTTAAGAACCCCACCCTTGTTGCTTACTGAAAAACTTGAATCTTTAATGTTTTTGATTTTATTAGACTGGAAATAAATCAATCAATTCCATAATGAACTAGTTAATGATTTTGAATAAACTAACTAAAATAGCGAGTTCTTATTTCATTAGGCCAGGTTAGTGATCTTAGTTAATCTAATCCTATGATTCATATTAGTATTTTTAGTGTAATTCTTTATACTTGCTCTATGATTAGCAATTTTTTAATAATCATTGAATTTTTCATTTTCGGTATCTTCATAAATATATTAGTGACTAACTAAGTATTCACGTTTTACGAGTACTTTAGTTATATCATTTGACCAATTGTAACTTCTTGATTTGAATAGTTGAAGTATTTAAGAAAGACTTACAATAAACAATAAGTAAGAATATAAAATTAGAAAATTCTATTTATGTTAGTACATATCTTGATTTTTTTATTGACTCCTTTCAAAAGAGATAAGATCCGGTGAATCGGAAACACTTAATTAAGAATAAAAAACTTTTTATTTTTTATGGAACAGACATATCAATATGCGTGGATAATACCCTTCGTTCCACTTCCAGTTCCTATGTTAATAGGGGTGGGACTTCTTCTTTTTCCCACGGCAACAAAAAATCTTCGTCGTATGTGGTCCTTTCATAGTATTTTATTGTTAAGTATAGTCATGATTTTTTCGATTGATCTGTCTATTCAGCAAATAAATAGCAGTTCTATCTATCAATATGTATGGTCTTGGATCATCACTAATGATTTTTCTTTAGAATTCGGCTACTTAATTGATCCACTTACTTCTATTATGTCAATATTAATCACTACTGTTGGAATTATGGTTCTTATTTATAGTGATAATTATATGTCTCATGATCAAGGATATGTAAGATTTTTTGCTTATATGAGTTTTTTCAGTACTTCCATGTTGGGATTAGTTACTAGTTCTAATTTGATACAAATTTATATTTTTTGGGAATTGGTTGGAATATGTTCGTATCTATTAATAGGGTTTTGGTTCACACGACCTGTTGCGGCAAATGCTTGTCAAAAAGCCTTTGTAACTAATCGTGTCGGGGATTTTGGTTTATTATTAGGCATTTTAGGTTTTTATTGGATAACAGGTAGTTTTGAATTTAGGGATTTATTCGAAATATTCAATAACTTGATTTATAATAATGAGGTCAATTTTTTATTTGTTACTTTGT